GTTGTTTGTTTCGATGTACTGAATCGAAAATTCCTCAAAGTTTAAGACTATAATATAAGATGAGGGTTCTTTACATTGATTCTTAGCTTCGGACTATAAACTGAGGATCAATTAAAATGTGAATAGGATAAATTCAATTCTAATAATATAATTCATGAAGGAAATATAGAATTATACTTTTTTTTTGGTTGTTGAAGATCCTTCTGTGCTCCGCACAACTTCACACCAAAGTCAAATGCTGGTGATAGACAATTTTGATCATTTTTTTATGCCAGTAGGTGTTCCAAAGGTAGCCTTTGAAGTTCCTGGAGATGATGAAGCTACTTGGATTGACTTATATCATCAACTTTTTTACGACAGACTCATTTTTTTAGGTCAAGAGATTGACAGTGAAATAGCAAATCAAGTTGCTGGTATGATGATATATCTCAGTTTAGAGAACAAGAACAAAGATTTGTATCTGTTTATAAATTCTCCAGGCGGAGAGGTTATGTCTGGAATGGCCATTTTTGATACTATGCAATTTGTACAAGCAGAAGTACATACATTATGCCTAGGATTAGCCGCTTCAATGGCATCTCTTATTTTGGCAGGAGGCGAAATTACCAAACGTCTAGCATTCCCTCACGCTTGGCGCCAATGATTCTTATTTGTAGAAAAAAAAAGACTATGCCTACGCCAATATGAAGTAAAAAAAGCATGGCACTCTGAGTTCGATATGCAAAAATAATTTTTTTTTCAAAACCATTCGATTATATATCGAAAGAGTAATAGGAAAAAGGGGAAGGGGTATTTAGGAAGGGGTATTTACAATTTTATCTTATCTTTTTATCTTATCTATTAATTAGAGCCTCTTTTAGTGTCACGATTTTTTTTATTTTTACTTCATTTGAAAAAAAAAGAAACTTTGGGATTGCTGAATCCAAAACTAGAGGAAATAAGAGAGCAACGGAATCATCATAGTATTTAAAATTTAATTAAAAAATATTCTAAAAAAAAAAAAAATAAAGAAAGCTGGTTATTGGATTCTTTACTGATCTGGGTCTGATAGACCCGGTATATTTTTTTTTATTTCTTCAATGAAAGGTCAAAAAAATGAAAAATGAAAAGTAGAGCCGTATGCTAAAAATCAAAAAGATGCTTGCCTGTACGGCTTTCAATTTAAATTGAAGTTGTTTTGGATATCCCTTCTTTTCTTTCTTCTTTTTTTTTTTTTTTAAGTAAAGATTAATAGAAAAAACATTATTATATTATACTCTCAGGGTAATGATCCATGAACCCGCTAGTTCCCCTTATGACGGACAAGCAGTAGAATGTATCATGGAAGCTGATGAATTGCTGCTACTTCGAAAAACACTAATAACCATTTATTCTCAAAGAACACGCAAACCGTTCTGGCAGATATCTGAAGACCTGCAAAGGGATTTTTTTATGTCACCAGAAGAAGCCCAAGCCTACGGAATTATTGATATAGTAGCGGATTCTTTGTAAATCAAAAATTCGCATATGTCAATATTGATATTAGGAATATTTCTGTCCTGTTTATTCCTAATAAACAAAGAATTTGCTTTCAAACAATTTCTGTACCCACTATTTTTTTTCTCTTTCCAATTAATCTATTTAGTAGGAATAGTGGATTTATTCTGTCCTGTTTATTCCTAATAAACATATATTCCTAATAAATACATGAATTGATGTTGTCTTTTCTCTTTTTAATCGTCTTAACAACCAGATTTCATAGAGTCGAATAAATTCTAAATTGAAATTATTGGGTTAGGATTGATCGAAACCAGCTCATTATCTATATGATTCACCATGCCAACTATAAAACAACTTATTAGAAACACAAGACAGCCAATCCGGACTGTAACAAAATCTCCCGCTCTTCGGGGATGCCCTCAACGCCGAGGAACATGTACTAGGGTGTATGTGCGACTCGTTTAGATCATATACTCAAATTAAAAAATCGATTCTATTAATAAGAATTGTATATATATAATTCTATTGTGTATAAAATTTATGGTTTTTCAATTGGTGCAAACCAAATCACCTTAATTTGCAATTTAAGATGCCCAATATTTTCCCATTGGGAATAAAATAGTTACCCATTAAGCGGGAAAAATCCTATTTGAAAGAAAGACAAATTATGCCCTAAATTTCACAATAACGGACTAAGAGGGTCAACTACCCAGCTAATCTTCATACTTAAATACCGTTACTATATAGCTAGATTTCATTGTGAAAGACCTATTACTAGATATTTCATGGGTAGAGCCGAGAAGTGTGAACTGTACAAGTTCACAATAACATTGATTGAATCAAGATTCAATGAAGGAAGGGGCTCCGGTGTATAGATAGGACCTCACCGTTTAACAAGTAATCATAGAAACGATGGAACCCACCATTTCTTTGTTTATTTCTATTTTATTTACTATGGTTTTTTGAATACCTAGTATCAATAGAAGTTATTATTTCTAGTTTCAATACTTATACTTAGAAAAAACGAAAAAAAATAGTGGTTGGGAAGGTTATAGTAGCAAAAGCCATTGGAATTTTTATTTTATACATTGGAAGAATCCATGTTGTTAGTAATATAATATACTAGAAAGGATAAAAGAATAACTGAAAGAAAAAAATCAAAATAGTTATTTATTCATCGAAGTCTCATTTATCCAATGACCAAAACTAAACGAGGATCTATCGCTCGAAAACGGAGGACAAAAAGTAGTTCCTTTATATCAAGCTTTCGCGGAGCTCTTACTCGAACTATTTCGCAACAGAGAAGAAAAGCTTTGGTTTCGTCTCAGCGGGATAGAGATAGGAAAAAAAGGGACTTTCGCAGTTTGTGGATCAGTCGAATAAATGCAATAATTGGACAGAATAAAGAAAAAATCTACTATAGTAATTTAATGTATAATCTGTACAAGAATCAATTGCTTCTTAATCGTAAAATCGTTGCACAAATAGCTATATTAAAGGACAATTGTCTTTTTACGATTGCCAATGATATCATTAATCAAAATTCCCCGGAGACTCAACTCCGGGAAGGTGGTAGAATAAAAGAGATTTGTATGATAAAATAGAATTCATATGAATTATCAAAATAAATAATAAACCACGCTCAAAAAAAAATGATTCTTCTTTTCTTCACCTATTATCGTTTTTCTTAGAAGGAAACAATCTCAATAGGATTGTCGGATTTTTTCGAAAAAAAAAAAATACCAATCCGCATAAACTTGGAGTTTAGATTCAATTAATGAAGTAACGTAACTCTATTTTTTTTTTTTTAGAACAGGAGTTCTAGTTCTAGTTCTAGTAATCGACTCGCTTTTTTCATATTTTTTTTTTGCATTAGGAAGACTTTTTTCATATTTTTTTTTTGCATTTTTAAGAAAAGTTGACGAATTTACAAAAGGTAACAAAGATAAAATACGAGCTTGTTTTATAGCAATCGTAATCAATCGTTGTTGTTTTAAGGTCAATTTATTCACACGTCTAGATAAAATTTTTCCTTCTCGAGTGATAAATTTGAAAAGTAAATTCAAGTTTTTATAATCAATTCGATCCCCAGATTGGATTAGGGGCGAACGCCTACGAATTGATTTCTTCGATTTAACAAACAGTCGCTTAGATTTATCCATGGTTTGTTTATTCCTATACCGAAAATCCCGTTTGTTATAAAAAAAAAGGATTTGTTTTAGTTATATATATTCTTATTTTTTTTTGTAATATATTTGTTATATAAGGAAATAGATGCTATATAATGATATATGTATATAATTTCATGTTATAGAATGTTATTTATATAATATAGATAATTTCTCTGGTATCTATATAATTCATTTTGATGTTATTTATCAATTTTTTTTTTTCAATTTACCTCCTAAGGGTGACACACAAGTAATCCATTTTCTCTATTTCTTGATCTCTGCGTGAATCATATGTTTGCAACAAAAGGGACAGAATTTTCTCAATTCCAATCGACTAGGCGTATTGTGTCGATTCTTTTGAGTAATATATCGAGAAATACCTCTAGATTCCTTATTAACACTCTTTTTATCACAACTAGTACATTCTAAAATAACAGTTATTCGGATATCTTTACCCTTAGCCATGAACCTCCTTTGGTTTTTTTTATTCACTTAACTCTTCGATTTGAAGATTCGAAGGGAAGAAGAAAAAAGGAACGAAAAAAAAATATAAGTTGATAATTCAAAATCAAATTCTGAAATATTTTGTTCCAATTAATTTTATATAATACAGTAATAATTCACTAAATGCTTTCGAAATATATTTCGAATCACAGTATAGTATTTCAGTTTTTATTTAAATATCTTGTATGATATTATTGCCCCCCCTACCCTACCCTAACAATTCCATTTCTGGTCTGACTATTAATAATTATAATAATTATTAATAGCAATGGAATTGAAGTATTAATTCAATTCCATTTAAACGAAACCTGGGAAAAATTCCAAATTTCACTGAGGCCAAATCCACCTTTTTGAATTTCCTTTTTTTATTATTCTAGTATAATTAGAAAAAAGGAACGAAGAGGGATTGAATCACAGATATTTTATTGGATTTCTAATCTTCGTCACCCTTTCCCGTGCCAATAACTAGAATCAAAAAAAGGGGAATGTCAATGCATCTGGGAATAAACGATTGATTTCGATCAAGAGACCTGCTAGAGCCGCGAACCATAAAGTACTTGCCACTGGTGCCACAGAGAGATATGTTTTTAGATCTCGCATTTCAAATCCTCCTTCGTTTTTTCTTGTAATTTGTAATACATAATAATACAGAATATAAGAATATGATTCAATGTTTTTTTATTAATAAAACCACTTGTGGATTTGTCGGGGGAAGTCCGAATCCAAATTGAATTGTACAACAATTCATTAGATATTTTTTTATTTTATAGAGTACTATTTTTATAATAATTAGAATAATAGTCTATTATTATTTTATTTATTTTATTCAATTATATTATTAATTAA